AAATTCGCTTTAGACAATGATCCAATCAGAGAAATCATTGGAATTTTTGTATCTAGCTTTTTAATAGTATTATCTATTAGAAAGAAGTTTTCTAGCATTTGACTGCGTACCACTGAAGGATTTAATCGCACATTTGAAAGATAGCCTAGAAAGTCAAGAGAATATTTGCATAATTGGTTTATACGGACCCCTCCTGATTGAGACCACACATAAAAATGATATTGCCATAAATTGATAAAGTAATATTTCCACTTATTCATCAGAAGAGGCGTATCATTTGAAGCAAGAATAGATTTTCCTTGATATCTAACAAAATGTATGAAGGGATCCTTGAACAAGCATAGGTTGTTCTGAAAATCATTAGAAAAGACTTCTACAAGATGTTCGATTTTTCCATAGAAATAGATCCGTTCAAGAAAGATTGCAGAAGATGTTGATCGTAAATGATAGGATTGGTTACGGAGAAAAAGGAAAATGAATTCGCACTCACATATATGAGAATTATATAGGAAAAAAAAGAATCTTGGATTCAAATTCAAAATAGAAATGGATTTCTTTGAAGTAATAAGACTCTTCAAATTCAAATACTCGTAGAAAAAAAACCGTAATAAATGCAAAAAAGAGGCATCTTTTAACCAGCAGCGAAAGGCTTGAACCAAGATTTCAAAATGGATGGGGTGAGGTATTACTACATCTAACACAGAATTTAAATGTGCGAATTTGTCCTCTAAAAAAGGAAATATTGAATAAATTGATTTTAAATTATGAGATTTTGCTACTTCTTTCCCTTGTAAATAAGATACTAATCTTAGGGAAAATGGAATTTCCGCAATGACTGCAAATCCTGCCGATATGATTTGAGAATACAAATTCTTATTGTGCCCAAAAAATTGATTTTGTTTCGAATCATTAGCAGAAATAAGCAAATGATTCTCTTGATACATTTGAGTAATTAAACGTTTCACAATTAGTGAACTGGATTTATTGTCATAACGCACACTTTCCAACAAAATGGATGATTTATTTCTATTGAAACCATAATCATGAGCAAGCGTATAAATATACTCCCGAAAAATAAGTGGGTATAGGAAGTCATATTGGCGAGATCTATTTAGTTCTAAATAGAATTGAAGTTCCTCCATTTCAAACTCGATTTGAACCAAAGCAAGGGTGGGGGATCTAATCGGTTATCAAATGATACATAGTGCGATAGAGTCAAACCAAGGTATTCTTATAGTAAGAATAAACAAAAATAGATACCTCGAAGATAGGTGGATTCATCAACGGATTCTCTATCCTCTCTTTTTCCATTTAATTGATGTATGTTTGTTCTAGGATAAGAAGATGGTTAGAAATCCTTTATTTTTTTCAACCTAATCGCTCTTTTGATTTTGGAAAAAAATATCTTTTCTTTATCAATATACTGCTTCTTCTACACATTCATGCTTAACCCATAATAAATAGGGAATAACTAATAGTTAGGACTCAAAAAAAATCAATAATCCCCTCATGAGAAAGATCTTTACCGCATTAGGCACTAATTTAGTTTTAACGGTTAATTAGATCGGGTAATCCTTCAAATTAAGAAAAGAAGCTCGTTTTGCTTTTTGTTTCCCCATAATTTGGTCCCTAGGGCTCTATCCATTTATTCACTCGACCCAACTTTGAATTCAATTGATTTTTTTGTTACAAAAAAAAAAATAGATTCTTAAAATTCTTTATTGATACGACATGCTGTTTTTTCCACATATTCCTTTTAGGATCAGTCGTGGTCTTAGAAACTCTACCGATGGTATGGACGAATCCCTTTCTTCATCCAAATGTGTAAAAGATGCTAGCCGCACTTAAAAGCCGAGTACTCTACCGTTGAGTTAGCAACCCCCTAAAGAAATAGAATGTGGAGATATAACCGGAATCAAAAATATGAAATTTCCTAATGCAATCAAACCCTTCAATTAGCAAGAAATTAAATTAAATAAAAATTTCGACTCGATTTTTAGCATTCATTTAAAGGTTCAGATCTGCTAAAAATACAAGAAATTTTCATAGAAAATAAAAACATAGAACGAGAAAAAGTGAAAATTGATAGACTACCTCTCGTGTTACCCCATTATTATTCATTAATAAAATAACTTCTTGTATCACGCAAAAAAATCTCATTTCTTGTATCGCAACAAATTCAAAGAATCTATCATTTAAATTTGAAATAAAGTAAAAACTCCTGGAGCATTGATAAGGATAAATAGAAATGGATCCATTTATCCACGATCTAATTATATTTGTTCGATATATTGTTGTCAATATGATTGTGAATATTTAATATAAATGATGATAAAAGAATATAAAAAAACTATAAGAATAAAATAAAAAAAATGGATTTCCATTTTTTTCTTATTCATATTTCTTAGTATTTTATTAAAAGAAATAAAATACTAAGAAATATGAATAGGGCAAAGGAAAAAAGGAGGGGGAGGATATAATAAAGAAAAATTTATCCAAAGCTATATATGAGTCATCCACACCTCTTTTTTGTATTTCATTAATGAAAAATGAATGACATTTTTTTTAACTAAAATCAAATTTAAGTTCCGTAAAACCCCGCCTTCTTTAAAATATCATGAACAGTTCCTGTAGGCTGAGCGCCCCTTTCAAGGAAATATAAAATAGCGGGAACATTTAAATAGGTTTGATTAGATATCGGATCATAAAAACCCACTTTTCGAAGATCTCTTCCTTCTCTTCGGGATTGAACATCAACTGCAACGATTTGATAAACGGCTCATTGGGATAGAATAGATGGAATTGAATAAAAAATACCCCCCCCCAGAAACGTATAAGAAGTTTTCTCCTCGTACGTCTCGAGAAAAAATGATTAGAAGTTATATCTATGCATGAAATTAGAATGTCAAATCGATCCATAATCCAGCAAATCCATGAGACATTTAACCCCTTCTTTTTACCCTTTCTTTTCCTTCTTATTTTTTCGAAAAAGCAAAAAACATTCATACTCTCATAACTCAAGTTGGATAACTCTCAAATAGCTCTCAAAATTCTTAGGTATTTTCTTATTGAGTGGTCTCTAACCCTTTTTTGTTTGTCTTGTCTAGAATCGATTTTGATTCTTTATTCTGATCTAGTAGTTGAGACAATTGAAAACGGTATTTCCTTGTTCCAGGATCCTTTATCTTTGCCTTGAATCATTGGGTTTAAACATTAGTTCGGAGATCTTTAATAATTTCAAAAAATGGCAGCAACATGCCCCTTTTTTCTCTTTTTTTTGTTTGTGATCTCTTTCTATCAAAGAATCATATGAACAATTGATTCCCGCACGATAACCTTTTGATCGAAAGAGTTTTACCAATTCCAACAATTTGACTTTTTGATTTGAAAATGCTTTGAGTCGGACCCTTTCAATTTCTATATCAAAAATAGACTTACGTACGAAGTTGGAACAACTTATTGATTTGTCTTAACTAACCCTAGATCCTTTCCCCTTAAAAAGAAATCTTTTCTACTCGAGCTCCATCCTATACTATTTATATTCCAACCCAACAAAAACACGGATTCTAATAAAACAGAAAAAAGAATGTCGAGCCAAGAGCACTTTGATTTCTATATAATAAAAAAAAGTGGTGGTTTTGATATCCACAGCCAATTGATCATGTCCTTCAAGTCGCACGTTGCTTTCTACCACATCGTTTCAAACGAAGTTTTACCATAACATTCCCCTAGTTTTTTTTGAATAGGTATGTAATTGATTCAGTTAGGAAATCCTGAATAGTCATTGGTTCAGTCTGTGCGTAGTAATCTATAGTTCTTCCTAATATACTTAACTTATATGAGACTTATTTTATTCTTCTATATGAATAGATTATGAATAGATGAAAATCAAATATGAAAACAATAAATAGGTAATTGATGATGAAGAATAGGTAATTGATGATGAAGAAAAAGTCTCAGTAAAAATTCAAATTAACCTGATTTTTCTTATATAAAATATATATTTTTATTTGTGTAATAAAAAAGAAAAATATACCAGGAATATTCTCAATTTTAAATAAAAGAAAACAAATCAAAAAAATCTTTTTGAATCCGCCTTACATTGTCTCTTCAAATAAGTCGATAGAATAGATTCGACAATCTCACAGTTCTTCAATTCAAGTACTAACTAAGGACTTCTAAAAAATCAATATAAATAAATAAATATTGAATTGAAAAAAAAAAAGACTGATAAAGGAGAAAGTTGAATTGAACTGTTTTTCTTTTATTTCATTCTGAAATAGAAAATCAGAATCACAAAGTATAAGAAATTTCCGTATCTATCAGGTAGGCTGAACAATTCAATTCTACTAATTGGAAGTAATTATACATATTATGTGTTAAATATGTAGTTTCTATTTAGTTTAATATCTATAATTAAGGTAAGGACTCAGAAACAAATAAGAATATTAAAAAAAATCGCAACAGGACCTATTAGGTTAGCAATCCCTGTGTATAAACCTCCTTTTTTTGTAAGGCTTCTTTGGCTTGAGGTTCAACTAATCTTTCCCGAAAGTAAAGCAGATGGGGTGTATGAATCACACCCGTGTCAATTGTTAATGGCGTTACAATTATTCATTAGAATCAAACATCAAATAACCTAAGAGATCCCAAGAAAAAACATATTTTCATATGTAATTTGATTTTTGATTAATGAGATTTGGACTGGACATAGACAGATATTCAAATGGATATCTTATATTACTGATTAACCCCTATCTCCTCTCCCAATTGAATTTTATGGGAATGATGAATCATAAAAAGAGAATGCCCAATATTTGATTGACTCTTATTCTTCTATTCTTATCTTAGAAGGTAGTTAAGAAAGATTCATTTTTTTTTCTTTTATTTTATCTTTATTCTGATATAGAAAACGAGTATGCTCTGGGACGGAAGGATTCGAACCTTCGAATAGCGGGACCAAAACCCGTTGCCTTACCACTTGGCCACGCCCCATTTTGATTTCTATTTGAAACTACTAAAGAGTAATATGGGGATTCCTTTTTCGTCAATTCCAGTTCCTAAAATGTATGAAATGGATTAGTTTTTTGTTAGGATTTTGACACGTCTAGATATAGAATTCAACCGAATTTATTGATCATTACATAGAATTCAATTAAGATATTGTATGAAAGTCTCATTTCTTCAATTCTCTTCTAAAAAAAAAAAAAAGAAAAATGGAAGGGCTTTTTTGATTGGATGAGTTCAAAGAAATATGTTTTTTTGAATCAGACTTATTTTCCTTTCTTCATTTTTTCCTTATCTCAAAAACATATTAATAACTCAATCAAAATAATCTCCAAGAAAAAAATTTTGTTATGCTTAATATCTTTAATTTGATCAGTATTTGTTTGAATTCTACGCCGTTTTCGGGTAGTTTTTTATTCGCCAAATTGCCCGAAGCCTATGCTTTTTTGAATCCAATCGTCGATGTTATGCCAGTAATACCTCTTCTCTTTTTTCTCTTAGCCTTTGTTTGGCAAGCCGCTGTAAGTTTTCGATGAGATCCTTAACACTGTCCCAGAAAAATTCATGATTTATTCGAGAAAAAAAAAATGATAATAATTGAAAAAATCAGATAAGTATAAGTCTTACAGTATGAAGGAACCCTCAATTCAAACTTTGAAATTTTTGGATAGCCGCGAGAAATCTGGATTACCCCATTTCCTCATTCTGACCCGTTTTTGATCGAAAACACTACTTAGACTTAGAGTCCACCACAATATATCTAAGTATGAAAGAAATTCTTTTGTAATGAAAGATTCAACTCTTATTTCAAATCAATTTTTGAAAACTCTTTTCCACAATTTCTAGAAAGAAACCGCTTGATTTCTTGGTGTCAAGGTCAACAAAATAGGATATGTGGTCTAAAAACAGGGAATCTATTCTCTCTTTTTTTTTTTTTGAAAAAATAAAATGATCTTGGAGATTGTGTAATGCTTACGCTCAAACTCTTTGTTTATACCGTAGTAATATTCTTTGTTTCGCTCTTCATCTTCGGATTCCTATCTAATGATCCGGGACGTAATCCCGGACGCGAAGAATAAAACAAAAAAAGTGGGGTTCCTCCCTTCATTTTTATAAATGGTATTAGGATTTGATTGATTCTATTGTCAAAAAACGGAAGGGAAAGAGAGGGATTCGAACCCTCGGTACGAATAACTCGCACAACGGATTAGCAATCCGACGCTTTAGTCCACTCAGCCATCTCTCCTAATTGAAAAAGGATAATTACTATGTTATAGTTCACAAAAAGGAATGATAATGCTTGAAAAAAAAGCCCCTCTTTCATTTTCATTTTATTTGATTCTTTCTTTTCTTATTCTTATATATATAGATTTTATCTAATCTATTTGAAATAGAAATTCAAATAAATAGATTATTATATAGATACCCCTTTTATCAACAATTTCATTCCATATATTTTTTTTATAGAAATATAAAAAATAGAAAATAAAGATATAAATATATATCAAAAATTTAAGAAAGGGTTCTATAGTCTATAAAGATATTTCAAATAAAAAAATATCGCGGGGCTTTTTTGATTTCAAATTTCCCCGGCTTGGCCTGGTCAGACCGACCCGGCCGGGCTCTTTTTTTTTCAAATCAAATCCATTTTTTTTTATCTATGATTATCTATGATTCCTATAATTCCGCGATCTCCCTTTGCTTGCTGTAGCAAAAAAATCTTGGTATTTAATTAAATTAATTAAATTAAAGTGAAAGAATAATTAGAAGCGGAAAAGGACTCTTTCTGTTTCTATGATAGAATATATAACCAAAAAGACATTTCTATTCTTTCTTTTCTTACTTCTTTTCTTTCTCTTATTTAGAATTTTTATTTATTATATTACTAAATAATACAAATTATTTGGATAAAAAATAAAAAGAAAAAGCTAATGGGTATCCCCCTTTCTAATTTTATCAAGCCTTCTAACGAAAGACGGCAACGCTCTAATTTTCAGGATTTTTTCTGATCCTATCTTGAGGACGCCAGAGTCCTTTGTTTGACAAAGAGTCCATTTATATACAATAATCACATTGTAGCGGGTATAGTTTAGTGGTAAAAGTGTGATTCGTTCTATTAACCCCCTCAGTAGTTAAGGGATCTTTCGGTTTGATTCATATTCCGATTAAAAACTTTATTTCTGAAAAGGATTAAATCCTTTACCTCTCAATGAAATACTCGAGGAATAATCTAAATTCTCGTGATTTGTCTCCAAAGGTCAATTATAAATTGAAAAATTGGATTATGAAATTACGAAACATAATTTTTTTTTATTGGATCAATATTTCCAATTGAATAAGTATGAATAAAGGATCCATGGATAAAGAGATAGAAAAGTCTATTTCTAATCGTAACTAAATCTTCACTTTTTTTTTGATAGGATAGATTGAAGCAAAATAGCTATTAAACGATAACTTTAGTTTACTAAAGGCATCGACGTCTTTCTTCTTCTA